CGTGCGACTTATCGAATCGTTGCAATTGATGTTCGATCCCGAAGAGAAGGAAGAGATCTTGGTAAAGTGGGTTTTTATGATCCGATAAATAAGCAAACATATTTAAACGTTCCTATTATTCTATATTTCCTTGAAAGGGGGGCTCAGCCTACAGAAACTGTTCGGGACATTTTAAAGAAGTCAGAGGTTTTTAAGGAACTTTGCCCCTCAAATTTCATTCAATTATTAAGTAAATAAAAAGGAGGGTAGTGATTCTTAGATAACTTTTTATAACTTTTATAAATCCAAAATCTTTTTATACTTCTAATTTTTAATTTATTCCCCTATCTAAACTTTTTTGTATCTATGTAGTGCCAATCCAACACAAGTCATTTTTTTTTAATCTTATTTCATTTCAATTGAAATTTTATTGTTTTCTTAACCTTTATCTTAACCTTTATCTTGACAAGAATGCATTGAACAAATATAATTCATTATGTAGTGCCAATTTATTTATTTCGGTCCCATAGGTTTGGTTTTTACCTTACTTTATTCAACTAATGGGTTCCTTGGATGTGCTTTGAACAATTTTTTATTGAAAAAGTGAATACGATAAGGGATGATTGGCCCGTTTTGACATTGATTTTTTATTTTTTCGTAAAATTGATTGTATTTTCATCTGAGTTCTCCCGTTTTCTCTTCCTATATAGATTAGAAAATGTATTTTTAGGGTTTGATTACCTCGTCTAATCATTTATTTTTATTCTGATTATATCTACATACTCTTTTATTCTATTCGGGTTGCTAACTCAACGGTAGAGTACTCGGCTTTTAAGTGCGACTAGGATCTTTTACACATTTGGATGAAGTGATGGATTCATCCATACCATCAATAAAGTTTGGAAGACCACGACTGATCCTGAAAGGGAATGAATGGAAAAAATAGCATGTCGTATTACTCAAGAATTCTGAGAATATTTTATTTTTGCCAGATTGGTATAAAACTTTCTTTACCTTATTGGAAGGTAGCAAAATGTATTCAAGTTCAAGTTGGGTCGAAGGAATAAATGGATAGAGCCTTGTGGCTTCAATTAATTTCCTTAAATGATAAGGAAAGAAAAAGTAACGAGCTTCCATTCTTAATTTGAATGATTTTTCCGATCTAATTATACGTTAAAAATATATTAGTGGCTGATACGGGAAGGGCTTCTCCCCTGAGCGGATTCTTTATTTTTGAATGAATCCTAAATATTACCCTTCTCCACAATGGAGATGTGTGTGTATAAGAAACAGTATATTGATCAAAAAATTTCCAAAATCAAAAGAGCGATTGGGTTGAAAAAATAAAGGATTTCTAAACATCTTTATATCCTAGAACGAATATAAACTACTTCAATTAAATGGAAAAAGAGAGGATAGAGAATCTGATGATAATACCTGTATCCGAGGTATCTATTCCTTTCATAAATACCTTGTTTTGACTAGATTGCACTATGTATCATTTGATACCCCCTAAAATCCTCGACCTTTGATTTAAATAGACTTGAAAATGGAGGAATTTCAAAGTGCTTTAGAGCTCGATAGATTTCAACAACACGACTTCTTATATCCACTTATCTTTCAGGAGTATATTTATGCACTTGCTCATGATCATGGTTTAACTAGATCTATTTTGTTGAAAAATGCGGAGTATGACAATAAATTCAGCTTGCTAATTGTGAAACGGTTAATTACTCGAATGTCTGACCAGAATTATTTGATTTATTCTCCGAATGATTCTAAACAAAAGCCGTTTTTGGGACGCAATAATCATTTTGATTTTCAAATGATATCAGAGGGATTTTCGGTCATTATGGAAATTCCATTTTCTCTACGATTGCTATCTTCGCTAGAAAAGCTCGAAAAGAGAGGGCAAGGTATCAAAAAATCCGATAATTTACGATCAATTCATTCAATATTTTCTTTTTTAGAAGACAAAATTTCACATTTAAATTCTGTATTAGATATACTAATACCTTACCCAATCCATCTAGAAATCTTGATTCAAGTTCTTCGCTACTGGCTAAAAGATGCTTCGTCTTTGCATTTATTAAGATTCTTTCTTCACGAATTTCCTAATTGGAATAGTCTTATTACTTTCAAAAAAGCCGGTCCTTCTTTTTCCGAAAGAAATCAAAGATTCTTTTTCTTCCTATATAATTCTCATATATGCGAATATGAATCCGTCTTTGTCTTTCTCCGTAACCAATCTTCTCATTTACGATCAACATCTTCTAGAGCCCTTCTTGAACGAATATATTTCTATGGAAAAATAGAGTATCTTGGAGAAGTCTTGTCCAGGGCTTTGCAAGCCAATCTATGGGTGTTCGAGGATTCTTTCATGCATTATGTTAGGTATCAAGGAAAAGCAATTCTTGCTTCAAAAGGTACGTCTCATTTGATGACTAAATGGAAATATTACTTTGTAAATTTATGGCAATCTTATTTTTACCTATGGTCTCAACTAAGACGAATCCGTATA